TTCGAACTATCTACGGGGCATTAGGAATCAAAATTTGGATATTTACAGACGAGGAATAACGGTCCTTCCGTTGTCTTTCTGTTCCACTCATCCGATCCGGCAATTGAATAAAAATCACAAACTCGTTCATCTTTTTTCCAAAATAAAAAAAAAATTCTAATTTTTCTAATTCTATAAGGTTGAATAACAATTCGATTGACTCCATATAATTGCTATGCTTAGTGTGTGACTCGTTGGTTTTTTATTTAGGGTTAGGATTAAAAAGCAAGGGACCACCCCCTAGTATGAACTAATAACTAGATAACTAATAACCAGCTCATTGCTTCGTATTATCTAGATCCAAGGAACCGGTCACTATATGATTGATGTATCGATCATATTGTTGTAGCAACTGAAATCTTACATAAAAGACAAGTCAATCAGATTCTAAGTGAAGCAAAAACAAAGGGATATGGATAGGTGGAGGGGTGAGAGAAAGAAAGAAAAAGAATAGCAATGATATATGATTCCAATATGTATGGTCTATGAACTATCTCAAAAAAGGCAGTGTAATAAAGCATTAATACGTATTTGATTCGTCCATAATTAATAATGAATTAGATGAATCCAATTCATAAGAAAAAATTATAAAGAGCATCAAGTCAATAAAGACTGAGTAGATTGATTTAGGAACAATTTTTATTAGGAGCTCCATTGCAGAGTTTGGGCCTAGCCATTAATCGAGAACGAGAAGCAATGGGAACGACGGAACCCGTGACTGCGTAAGATTCCTTGAAAACGAATCCTAATGATTCATTGGGTGGGATGGCGGAACGAGCCAAGAACCAATTCTATTCTGTTAGGTTATGGGATGCCCCTACGAATGAAAGGTGATGTTAAAAGGGCAAATATTCGCCCGCGAAAGCCTTATTGGATTGCTAAGTTTTGGGCGATTGAATAAAGGTAAAAATAAAGATTCATTAATTTAAGACAATTATTTTAAATTAAAATTAAATATAATTATATTTTTTTTTTGATTCTATTATATATTCTTAGATTTACAAAATTTAATAGAAATTATAATATATAAAGATATATTATAATTATAAAGAAAATAAAAATAATAAAATAGAAATCTATTTATAATTTTATATACGAGCAAGATATAACAATTCCTACGTGACAGATTCGATCTCAAAAAATTCCATGATGTATTATTTTATTCATTAAATACAAATAAATATCTGTAATATTTTTTAATTGTTTCATTCGCGAGGAGCTGGATGAGAAGAAACTCTCATGTCCGGTTCTGCAGTAGAGATGGCATTGAGAAACAACCATCAACTATAACCCCAAAAGAACCAGATTTCGTAAACAACATAGAGGAAGAATGAAGGGAATATCTTATCGAGGCAATCGAATTTGTTTCGGCGGATACGCCCTTCAGGCACTTGAACCCGCTTGGATCACATCTAGACAAATAGAAGCGGGGCGACGAGCCATGACAAGATATGCGCGTCGTGGTGGAAAAATATGGGTACGTATATTTCCAGACAAACCTGTTACAGTAAGGCCTACCGAAACACGTATGGGTTCGGGGAAAGGATCTCCCGAATATTGGGTATCCGTCGTTAAACCGGGTCGAATACTTTATGAAATGGGTGGAGTATCAGAAATTGTAGCCAGAGAAGCTATTTCTATAGCTGCGTCCAAAATGCCTATACGAACTCAATTCGTTATTGTGGAATAGGGGTATGAAACGAAAGGGAAGGGGCCTTGTGATGAAAAAAACCGCAATTTCTTTATTTCTATTTCTGGACAAACAATATTTCTTCTTTTTTTCTTCGCGCTTTGAAAGAAAAAAAAGAATAATAATAATAATATGATTCAACCTCAGACCTATTTAAATGTAGCGGACAACAGCGGGGCTAGAGAATTAATGTGTATTCGAATCATAGGAGCTAGTAATCGCCGATATGCTCATATTGGCGACGTTATTGTTGCTGTAATCAAAGAAGCAGTGCCCAATATGCCTCTACAAAGATCAGAAGTAATCAGAGCTGTAATTGTACGTACATGTAAAGAACTCAAACGTAACAATGGTATGATAATACAATATGATGACAATGCAGCAGTTGTCATTGATCAAGAAGGAAATCCAAAAGGAACTCGAGTTTTTGGTGCGATCGCTCGGGAATTGAGACAGTTGAATTTTACTAAAATAGTCTCATTAGCTCCTGAGGTATTATAAATACTAATAGACGAGAACATAATCATAATATAGATAAGTAGGTCATCTAAAATAAAATTTATAGGCTATCTGAAATAGTAGGGTATCTAAATAAGATTCATTTAATCAGTAGAATGCATTAGTAGATTGTTTCTCACGCATATACCTTAAATAATAAAAAAAAGAATAAAAAAGCAGAGCATGTTGATTATATAAAAACTCGGGGGCACCAATAATTATAGTTCATCATGGGTAGGGACACTATTGCTGAAATAATAACTTCTATACGAAATGCTGACATGGATAAAAAAGGAACGGTTCGAATAGCATCTACAAATATCACCGAAAACATTGTTAAAATACTTCTGCGAGAAGGCTTTATCGAAAATGTGAGAAAACATCGAGTAAGCAATAAATTTTTCTTGGTTTCAACTCTGCGACATAGAAGGAATAGAAAAGGGCCATATAGAACTGTTTTAAAACGTATCAGCCGACCCGGCCTACGAATCTATTCCAACCATCAACGAATTCCTAGGATTTTAGGAGGAATGGGTGTTGTAATTCTTTCTACTTCTCGAGGTATAATGACAGACCGAGAGGCTCGACTAGAAGGAATCGGAGGAGAAATTTTGTGTTATATATGGTGATCTTTCTGGTATCCGAATTGCATCCGTAACTTCCTCTTTGTTTTGTGAAAAAAAAAAGAGAAAAGGCGGGTTGTCTAATATCACTCCTCCTCCATTAGTTGATAATTCAAGGGGGTTACCTGGAATGAAAGAACAAAAATGGATTCATGAAGGTTTAATTACTGAATCACTTCCCAATGGTATGTTTCGGGTTCGTTTAGATAATGAAGATCTGATTCTAGGTTATGTTTCAGGAAGGATCCGACGTAGTTTTATACGGATACTGCCAGGCGATAGAGTAAAAATTGAAGTAAGTCGTTATGATTCAACCAGGGGACGCATAATTTATAGACTCCGCAACAAAGATTCGACCGACTAAGCGGCTTTTTCAACATCCCTCTCGTGCGGATGCAATTGGAGGTTCAAAATTTCAAGAGACTTATTTTCTTCCAAGGAGTAGATTCGAAATTAAGGTAAGGAATTACAAATATGAAAATAAGGGCCTCCGTTCGTAAAATTTGTGAAAAATGTCGACTGATCCGCAGGCGGGGACGAATTATAGTAATTTGTTCCAACCCAAGGCATAAACAGAGACAGGGATAATCTTTCTTAAAAGGGACTCTCAAAAGGACCCAATACACAAATAAAGGATCTGTTTTGACATGAAATGGATATTTCCGTATATCTCTGACTCATATTTATGAGATGATAAAATATGACAAAAACCATACCAAGAATTGGCTCGCGCAGGAATGGACGTATTGGCTCACGTAAGAATGGACGTCGAATACCAAAAGGAGTTATTCATGTTCAAGCAAGTTTTAACAATACCATTGTAACGGTTACAGATATACGGGGTCGGGTAGTTTCTTGGTCCTCAGCCGGTACTTGTGGCTTCAGGGGCACAAGAAGAGGGACGCCATTTGCTGCTCAAACCGCAGCCGCAAATGCTATTCGTACAGTAGTAGATCAGGGTATGCAACGAGCAGAAGTCATGATAAAAGGTCCTGGTCTTGGAAGAGATGCAGCATTACGAGCCATTCGTAGAAGTGGTATACTATTAAGTTTTGTCAGAGACGTAACCCCTATGCCACATAATGGATGCAGGCCTCCTAAAAAAAGACGTGTATAGAAATAAAATAAGAATTGAACGGATTTCAAGAGAAATAAATGATTCAATAATCTGATCAAATAATAAATATTATTATGCTTCGAGAGAAAGTAGCAGCATCTACTCGGACACTACAGTGGAAGTGTGTTGAATCAAGAGCAGACAGTAAGCGTCTTTATTATGGACGTTTTCTTTTGTCTCCACTTATGAAAGGTCAAGCCGATACAATAGGCATCGCGATGCGAAGGGCTTTGCTTGGAGAAATAGAAGGAACATGTATCACACGCGCAAAATCTGAAAAGATACCACATGAATATTCTACCATAGTAGGTATTGAAGAATCAGTACATGAAATTTTAATGAATTTGAAAGAAATTGTATTGAGAAGTAATCTATATGAAACTCGCGACGCATATATTTGTGTCAAGGGTCCTGGATATGTAACTGCTCAAGACATCATCTTACCGCCTTCTGTGGAAATAGTTGATACTACACAGCATATAGCTAGCCTGGTGGAACCAATTGATTTGTATATTGGATTACAAATCGAGAGGAATCGCGGATATCGTATGAAAACACCAAAAAACGCTCAAGAAGGAAGTTATCCTATCGATGCTGTATTCATGCCTGTTCGAAATGCAAATCATAGTATTCATTCTTATGGGAATGGGAATGAAAAACAAGAGATACTTTTTCTTGAAATATGGACGAATGGAAGTTTAACTCCTAAAGAAGCACTTTACGAGGCCTCCCGTAATTTGATTGATTTATTTATTCCTTTTCTACATGCAGAAGAACAAGACACAAATTTAGAGGACAATCAAAAAAAGGTTACTTTACCCTTTTTTACTTTTCATGATGGGTTGGATAAACTAAGAAAAAACAAAAAAGAAATCGAATTGAAATGTATTTTTATTGACCAATTAAAATTGCCTTCCAGGACCTATAATTGTCTCAAAAGGTCCAAAATACATACATTATTAGACCTCTTGAATAAGAGTCAAGAAGACCTTATGAAAATTGAATATTTTTGCATAGAAGATGTAAAACAGAT